TCACAAAGAAAAAGGGAAGTAACTTGGACAAAAAGGGAAGTGACTTGGACAAAAAGAGAAGTGACTTGGACAAAAAGAAACGAAGTGTCTTAGACAAATCTTCTTTGTCGATAGCCTCGGACCAATCAATCGAATATTGATTAATACGTAATCGATCGAACACTACTTGCACTACTTGAAAAGGATTCTTCTGTTCAGAAACGAAATGTTCCAAATGTTCCTGGAAATTCTTGCTCCCATTGGACCATTTGTATCTATATGCATCAGTATCCCGATTCATGGATCTCTCAGTTCGAGAAATAAGAGGATCAAACCATTTCTTCTGACTCTTTTTCAAATTTGATAAATGTTGGTTGATCGTATATTTCATTATAGTTATATGATTCAGAGTATCATTTCCTATTTGATCCCTTTGAATTCCATATTCGAAGTTACGATCGGATCTATTCATTAAAAAGAATCGATTCGATACATTTCTTATGTACCCATAGGTGCTATATTGGATTTGAATCAGATTTCGGATCAATCTATATTGATTGACTGCCTCCATTATGTTGTTGCTAGCAAATACCGCTGTTTTTAGTTTGGGATCTTCCAAATCATTCCCGCAGTAGATCCGGACCGATTTTTTTATGATCCTTCGAGAAAAAGATTCATTCTCCTCATAAAAAAGAGGAGGTAGAACCAATAAGGATTTCTTTTTCGATTCATCTCTGGAGTTGAATACCTCATTCAATAATTTTTTTTGATCCAACCCGTAGGAATCAATAGAAAAGGCAAATACCCTATGATACACCAGATCCGGCTCGGTTATTGATAGAGTGAATAGATCCGCCATTTCTGGGAATCTCTCTTCTGATTCAAAAAAATCGTGGCGTAACGTGTATCCCCCTTTGTTCCGGTCATGGAATAGATGAAAGAAATCAAAAAATGGATTTTTGTTCAAGAATGAAATCTTATTGGAACTGTCCATATCCGGTTCATCCTTTGGAACCAGATCCGGGATGTGATATGGTTCCGAAGGATGAATTGAGACGGTATTTTGTAAATACGTAATTATCTTGAATATATCAACCATTTCTTTATTTTCCGCTCGCCTGGAAGGGACAAAAGAAACATCTTGTTTTTTCTTCAACAATTTCTGATCTCTAGTGGACCTCTCAGTAGGATTCGAACCCAGATGAAGTTCTGACCATCTGTCAGAGAAAAAAGAACGAATTGATCTTGTAGGATTCCCAAGAAATTCTTCGATTTCTTCCGGAAGCAGATGATTATTCATCCGCTTCTCAGGTTCCGTGAATAGCCAGGACATGGAGGAAGATCCAAAAAGGCATTTCGGGAATCGATCTGATTCTATCTCTGTTCGTTCCATTTGAAGAAAGGAAGGATCCCAAAGAATCGATCTCTCTTTTAGTTGCTGAATCTCTGTTTGATCGATCAATGTGTGATATTCTGAATCCTCATTTCTAACGGAATCGAAATGATCTCTGGATTGATCAGAAGAAGATCCTTTCCATTGGCTAGAATCCGTTACTTGAACGAAAATAGATCTTGTGGAATCATATTGAATATTTGACAATACATTCCGTACCTTGCTAAAAAACCGATCCTTGTTTACCAACCACACATTGTCTAACCAAATCCAATTCTCTCTCGAGACGTTCCTCAAAAAATCCGATTCGTGCTGATTCTTCCCCCAACTAACGAAGAGATCTTGGCGGAATTGCCACATATGAAATTGAGCACAATTTTGCAAAGAAATACCCCACTTGTTTCTCGAGAAGAGATGGGAAACATGCTCAATATCATTGGATTGCATAGTTGCCCCAGCTCCTTGTTGTTTGAAGAAACTCTCCCCCTCAATTGGTCTTTTTTCACGAAAAGCAGACATGAGATAAGAAATCAAGTCTTTCCCTAAGATTTCGAATAGCTGTCCCGAATTCAAGTTGATTATGTTTCGTTTCTTCCTCGGAGAAAGACGATCAAACAATTCCCAATCATGGTCCTTGCGGATCGGATCATCCGTATAGGATAAAAAATGAAACTCCAGATATTTGCTATCTTTCTCTTTGAATGAGATCTCAATTCCAGCTATGGTTTCATTAGATATCTGACAACTAGAATCCCTCTTTTTTCCGATCCGGTTCCTCCACCACCGCGAACCCCGGTTAGATTCAGGCATGATACACTTTTTCTTTATTGGGAGAACCCAAGTACTCTCTTGCGGACCCATGAAACAACTCTCAGAAATCTTTTTCCCTTTTGGAAGATACAGGAGCGAAACAATCAACCTATTTCTATTGGAAGACCAAAAAGATTCTTCCAATGTCTCATTTCTGGGTCCAATGGAATTCATAGGTATAGGAAGAAGCCCCATCAAATAGAGATTTTTTCTTTCGACCATCTTTCGATTGTTAATACGAGATATAAGGACCACTACTACAAGCAGTACTACACCTTTGATCGTGAAATATCGATTGCTTGTTGCACCCTGTGAATC